AAAACCGAACATGAAACTTTGATTTCATTCGGCTCCTTTATGGAAGATGGAGAAATTGCCAGATCGAAATCTAGAATGGGAACAAAAAAAGGAACCCATAACATCTATGTCAGCTTTTGCCTGAAGGCATTCAAAAAGACTTGCTTTCTAGATGATCCCTCTAGAAGATGGGTATTCTAAAAGTCTTTCTAGTTACTTCGTTCTCTATTTCTATTTTATAGAATCTTGAGGAGAAACATTTTATTTCTACCGAGCTAAAAGAATAGAAGATGCCGGTCGATGCCTTTAGTAAACTAAAGTCGTCGTTTTTTAGCCATTTTTTTTGCTTCAATGTCCTCTCTACAAATCACAAATTGAAGATTTAGTTACGATGAAAAATTCATATTTGTATCTTCATCCATGGATTCTTTACTCATACTTATTCAATTGGAAGATCCAATTCAAAACCAATTTTGTTTCGTAATTTCATAATCCAAATTTTCAATTATTCAATTACAAATTTCATAATCGATCCTTGGATACAAATTACGAGAATTGTAAATTCTCCTCAAATTTGTAATTGAGAGGTAAAGGATTAATTCCTTTTAAGAAATAGAGTTTTTATCGGATTAGGAATCAAATTGAAGGATCCCTTAACTCTTAAAGAACGAATCACACTTTTACCACTAAACTATACCCGCTACAATGCGATTATTGTATCGAAATGGAACTTTTGTCGAACAACGAAATTTAACATAATCAAGATAGGATTCTAAAATAATCATGAAAAATCAGAGTAGTGAACTTTTTTAGGAGGGGATTCAGAAACGAGATTTAAATACCTAAGCACGAAGTTCTATTTTGGGGTGGAGAGTTTTGACGGATACGTTTCAACAAAATAGCTAACGTCATAATAGACGAATTGTGCAAGAACCTATAGTTTTCTTAAAAAAAAAGAGAGAAAGGATAATCAAAAGGGCATTTTGATTCTATATCGAAAGACTAGAAAAATTCATTTTTTTGTTCTCGCTTCAATATAGTTATAAAAAAATGAAATAAACATTTTTCTATCTATGATCCGTTGAATTAAAAAAAGGCCCGGCGAGGTATTGACCAGGCCAGGCCGTGGGAATAAAAGGCCTTTCGGGAGAAGTATTTCTGGTTTTATTTATTATTTATATTGATTGTTTTTTTTATGGAATCCTTAGTTGAGTTGGAATTTAGGATAAACCTTGTAGTATATCTTGTATCTATTTTTTTTTTCACTTTTAATATATTTATTTCTATATTCTAATTTCTATATTCTATATGTTTATAGTTTCTATATATATCAGACTTTATATAGCTTTATATAGATTTATAATATATATAATGTATGAAATTCTTATCTATATTAGTACTTATATATATTAGTATTAGATCAATTTCTATTTAGAAATAGAAGAAATATTCAATTAAATTAAAAAAGTAATTAAAAATGAAATAATATAATGATGTAAATAACTTCAAAAAATTGACTTATATTGAAGTTTAATTATTCTATATTCTACTATAGTATAGAATGTTATAGAATGTATAAACTATTCTCTAGAATTTATATTCTATAAAAGAGTCTAGAATCTGAAAGAATTTCGAATTGAAATTATATATCTTATATTCTTATATATTGAAAACCTAGAAAAAATAGAAAAAAAGAATTTTTAAATGGCACGTTATGTGTAATCTAACTATAGTAATTAGTAATTCTTTTTTGTAATTACTTTTTTTCAATAGGGAGAGATGGCTGAGTGGACGAAAGCGTCGGATTGCTAATCCGTTGTACGAGTCATTCGTACCGAGGGTTCGAATCCCTCTCTTTCCGTTTCTGTTGATGATTTACTATTTTTTTCTCTTTCGAATTGATTGAATTCTTTTTATTTGTTTTTAAAAAATAAGACACTAAAAAAAGTAAGGAAACTCCTCTTTTATTCTTCACGTCCAGGATTACGTCCTGGGTCATTAGATAGAAATCCGAAAATGAAGAGAGAAACAAAGAATATCACTACTGTGTAAACGAAGAGTTTGAGAGTAAGCATTACACAATCTCCAAGATCTTTTTGTGTAAAAAAGAGAATAGATTTCCCCATATATTCTATTTTGACACCGAGAATTTTAATAGTTTCTGGAAATCGAAAAAAGAAAAAAATGAATTCATTCTATAAGACGTATCTGATCTTTTCATTTATTAATATAACCATATTCGAATTTTTTCTCGAATAAATCGTTCATTTTTCTAGGACAATATTTGAAATCTCATCGAAAACTTACAGCAGCTTGCCAAACAAAGGCTAGTAGCAAAAAGAGTAGAGGTATGACTGGCATAAAATCGACGATTGGACTCAAAAATGCATAGGCCTCGGGCAATTTGGCGAATAAAAAACCACTCGAAGAAAGGGCAGAATTAAGACAAATACAGATCAAACTAAAGATATTAAGCATAGCAGGCATCTTTTTTATTGAAGATTATTGCATTTTGATTGAGTTATTGATATAAGATAAGCGAAAAATTAAGAAAGTAGATCAAAAATCCTTTCTTTTTTTTTGAACTTACTCAATCAAAAACTCTTCCATTCTCAAATCAAAAGAGAATAGAAGAAATCATACTTTCATAAATTATCTTAATTAAATTATATGTAATGATCAAGAAATTCAGTTTCATTCTATACCTACATGTGTGAAAATCCTAATAACAATCGACTGGATTCTATAGAGATTTTGGCTGGAATTGACGAACAATCAATAACAATATTAGTGTAGAGTAGAAATCGAAGTGGGGCGTGGCCAAGTGGTAAGGCATCGGGTTTTGGTCCCGCTATTCGGAGGTTCGAATCCTTCCGTCCCAGAGCATCTGGATTCTATCCTAATTGTTTTTGACCAAGGGACTGTTTGTAAAAAAAAGTGTAGTCTTATATAGATTATAGATAATTTTTTTCTTCTTTCGCTTTTTTAATTTAAAGATTCGTTTCTGAATTCTATCTTTTTCACAAACCGGAATTGAGTTCAAAGCACACACAGATATAACAGAATCGAATTGTGATCTAATACAGGCAAGATAGGATAAGAAATTGCTTCTATAAATTTCGATTACAATTAAAAGGGGATTAGACGAACATATACCTCTCCATATGGAAGGCATTTCGTTACTTATGCCGCGTGTCTATTTCTATATAAATAAAAAAAATTCCAATAATTATGTTGAATTAGGAATCTTTTTTACATTTATTCACTTACTTAGTTTATCTTATATTTATATCTACCCTTCTATTTCGAATTTCTATTTAGAATCCTATACTATAATCAAAAAAATCGATAAAAATATAGATAGAATTTTCTTAATAGAATAGAATTCTATCCGTATATTCTTTAATGCGTATATTCTTTAATGCGTATATTCTTTAATGCGTATATTATTTAATGGAAATAATAGAATACATATATCTAATATAGAATAAAGTATAAATTTCTATGTACGTACCGACTAAACCAATGACTATTCACGATTCCATAATTGAATCAATTGCATACCGGTTCAAAATTTGAGGAATGTTATGGTAAAACTTCGTTTGAAACGATGTGGTAGAAAGCAACGTGCGACTTGAAGGACATGATCTGGTGTGGATTTTTAATCCATCATTTTATATATAAAGGTGCTCTTGGCTCGACATCCCCTGTTCGGTTAGACTAGGACCCACACTTTTTATTGTGGTGTAGTTAATTTAAACTAGTACATGATGGAGCTCGAGTAGAAAGTATGGATTCATTTCTTAAGAGCAAGAATCTAGGGTTAGTGTGAATCAATAAATTAGAACAACTTCGTAAATATATTTTTGACAAATAAATCGAAAGGATCCAATCCCACCAAGTTTCCAATCCAAAAGGAAAATTTGTTGGAATTGAGAAACCCTTTTCGATAACAAAGTATATTGTGAGAGAATCAAGTGTTTGTATGATTCTTTTCTTTGATAAACAATCACAAAAAGGGTATGTTGCTGCCATTTTGAAAGGATTAAAGATCAACGAAGTAATGTATAAACCTAATGATTCAAAGCAAAGAGATTCCGAAACAAGGAAAGGCCCTTTTCATTCTCAATTGTATCAACAACTGGATTAGAATGAAGAATTCCAGTAGAGGTTAAATAAGCCAGACAAAACAAAGGGGGTTAGAGACCACTCAATAAATGAAAGTGTTCTCTCGAGTTATTTGAGAGTTATTCAACTTGAGTTATGAGTGCAAATGGTTTTTCCGGAAAGAAGAATAAGAGCAAAAGGGGGCTTAATTCTTAGTCTAATTAATTTGATGATTTTATGGATCTATTTGCCATTAGAATTTTATATATCCATAACTTGAAAAAAAAAAAAAGAATAATAAATCATTTTTCTTGAGCCGTACGAGGAGAAAACTTCTTATACGTTTCTAGGGGGGTATTGTTCATATAATCTATCCCAATGAGCCGTCTATCGAATTGTTGCAATTGATGTTCGGTCCCGAAGAGAAGGAAGAGATCTTCGGAAAGTTGGTTTTTATGATCCGATAAAGAATCAAACTTATTTAAATGTTCCCGCTATTCTATATTTTCTTGAAAGGGGCGCTCAACCTAGTGGAACTGTTTATGATATTTTAAAGAAGGCAGAGGTTTTTAAAGAACTTCGCCCTAATGAAACGAAATTCACTTAATTAAATACAACAAGAAAAGGACTTGAGCGGTTCGTATATAGTTTGATATAATCCTTTCTTATTCCCACCTTCTTTTGCCCTATTCAGACCTATTTTGTATTGTTCCCATAGGAGGCTGTGTCTCCTCTAATGAATGATCAAAATATTTTTTTTATATAAGATTTTTATATAAGATGTATAGAAAAAAGAGAAAGTGAACAAACGAAGAAAGTTTGCCAAGTCACTAACAGTAGGAATTGGCTCTAGCAATAGACAATTCCGACATTCCTTTCAATTGGATGGTTTTCTTTGGAATTCGATTCAAAAAAGAATGACTTATTTGACGTATAATTATTGATCTTTTTGCTACTTCTTTTGTATTTCGATCTACATTCCTTTCTAATCATGTAACTTATTTCGATAGTGCCAATCCAACACAAGTTCTTTATTTATTTTTCTTATTTGATATCCTATTTTTTTGTTCAATTGATTATTTTCTTATCTTAAATTTTCAAGAAAATTGATATCATTTCTTTTTTTTCTATTTTGCGTTCTATATATTTATTCTTTTTTTTTTTAACATACATATTGACAAGAGTGTAGGGAACAAATATAATTCAAGTGTCAATGGATCCATTTTTTTCTCTATTTTTTTGTCCTACATACAAAACACAGGTTTTGTTTTTTACGTTATTCAAAGATTCGTTGAATTTGTTGTGATACAAAACCAAATTTTTTATAAGGAAATGGATAGATAATTAAACAAAAAAGAAGATCTGAAAATTGAAAATATAGAGATAGAAAGATAGAGAAAGAAAATATATATATGAAAATATATATAATGTGGTGGATCAAAATATCTAATAAGTGGTCTAGCTTTTTATTTGAAAATTTCTTGTATTGTCAGTTGATCTTTTTTTTTTTTGCTAATTCAATGTTTTGGTTGTCTAATTTCTTTATTTTGATCTCGATTGTATCTATATACTATACTCTCTTTGGGTTGCTAACTCAACGGTAGAGTACTCGGCTTTTAAGTGCGGCTAGGGTCTTTTACACATTTGGATGAAGCAAGGGATTCGTCCACACCATCGGTAGAGTTTGTAAGACCACGACTGATCCTGAAAGGAATGGATGGAAAAAAGAGCATGTCGTATCAATGGAGAATTATGAAACAATTTCGTTCTTATTAGATCGGTACAAAAACTTTGGTTGAATTCTTAGAACGAAACGAAATTAATTCAAAGTTGGGTCGATTGAATACATGGATCGAGCCTTATGGCTCTAATTGTAGGGAAAGAAAAAGCAACGAGCTTATGTTCTTAATTGGAACGATTACCCGCCCTAATTAAACGTTAAAAATAGATTAGTGACTGGTGCGGGACGGCTTTTCCAGGAGTGGATTAGCGATTTTTTAGTGAATCCTAACTATTAGCCATTTTCCATTAGAAAAGAAAATGGAGATGAATGTGTAGAAGAAACGGTATATTGATAAGGATACTTTTTTTCCAAAATCAAAAGAGCGATTGGGTTGAAAAAATAAAGGATTTCTAACCATCTTCTTATCCTATAACTAGATAGGAAAGGAACCAATTAGATGGAAAAAAGATAGAGAGTCCGTTGATGAGTTTACCGGTTTACGAGGTATCTATTATTTTATAATAGAATACCTTGTTTTGACTATATCGCACTATGTATCATTTTCTAACCCAAGAAACCCTCTACTTTTCTTTTCGTTTCCGGTCTCATTTTAAATGGAGGAATTCCAAGGATATTTAGAACTAGATAGATCTTGGCAAGACGATTTTTTATATCCACTTATCTTTCAGGAATATATTTATGCACTTGTACATGATCAGGATTTAGGTTTAAACAGGTCCATTTTGTTGTCAAATAAAAAAAAAGGTTATGACACAAAATATAGTTTACTAGTTGTGAAACGTTTAGTTATTCGAATGTATCAACAGAATTATTTGATTCTTTCTGTTAATGATTCTAACAAAAATGAATTTCTTGTGCCCAAGAAAAATTTGTATTCTCAACAAATCTCAGAGGGATTTGCAGCTATTGCGGAAATTCCATTTTCTATGCGATTACGATCTTCCCTAGAAGCAAAAGAACTAAAAAAATCTCAAAATTTACGATCAATTCATTCAATATTTCCTTTTTTAGAGGACAAATTTTTACGTTTAAATTATGTGTTAGATATATTGATACCTCACCCTGTCCATCTGGAAATCTTGGTTCAAACTATTCGTTACTGGGTAAAAGATACCTCCTGCTTGCATTTATTGCGATTCTTTCTTTATGAGTATTGTAATAGTGTTATTACTCTAAAGAGGTCTGTTTCCAATTTTTCAAAAAAAACGAATCAAAGATTCTTATTGTTCTTATATAATTCCCATGTGTGTGAATGCGAATCCATCTTCGTTTTTCTCCGCAACCAATCCTCTCATTTACGATCAACATCTTACAGAGCCTTTCTTGCACGAGTTTATTTCTACCTAAAGTTAGAACATTTTGTAAAAGTTTTTACTAAGCATTTTGGGGTTATCCTGTGGTTCTTCAAGGATCCTTTTCTGCATTATGTTAGGTATCAAGGAAAATGGATTCTGGCCTCAAGGGGGACATTTTTTCTGATGACTAAATTGAAATATTACTTTGTCAATTTCTGGCAATCTAATTTTTCTCTCTGGTTGCAAACAAGAAGAATCTATATCAATCAATCATCAAATCAGCCCATGGATTTTATGGGTTTTCTTTTAAGTGTGCGACTAAAACAGTCCGTGGTACGGAGTCAAATGTTAGAAAATTCATTCTTAATAGATAAT